CATATATAGGATATTTTAAGAAGTGAACATCTTTCTTAATAGCAGGGTCGGGGGAAAGGATAGGAAAGGCGATTTCACTATATTTCTGGCCGGGGACAGGCCCTATTACAAGAATATTTTTTTTATTAGGGCGGTAGCTCTGAAAAGACAAATTTCCTATCTTTTCTTTCATCTCGGGAGAAATACGATCGGAAGGAGCTAATTCAAACCCCTCCGGTAAAATAAGAACAGCCCCCACATTCAAACCCCCCTTCTTACCGTTAGCAAGGACTTGTTTCACTTGCTTATCATAAGGAATTCGAACAACTGCTTCAAATACAGTATCGGGAAGTACTGCTTGTGGAACCTCAATATCCACGGGTTTATTAGCTAAATGACAATTGGCACATACAATACGCCCAGTCGCTTCTCGTGGATTTTCATAACCCTGCTGTGCAAAAACGGGATATGCACTTGAAAGGGGTGCCCGAGTTATGATATATATCATGAGCGATACGGAAATAGATCGAGTAATATGTTCCTTTATCCAAGAAAAAGTATTTCTAGTTTGCATGGTCTAATCATTGGTCTGAAAATTTCTACAATAAATTGGGTAGGTCGCTAGTATAGTTCCCTATCCACGATTCTGCTACTTATTGGAATCATTTTACTTGAATACTATAGTATAAAAATAGTATGAAAACCCCCCCGGATAGAATGTTTTTAATACTTATCTACAAAGTAAGAAACGTTCTAATTGGATTAATATTGGTGGATCTTTTATCAATCATTCATTGAATGATAAATAACTACAAGTGATGGAGATACACGATTTAAATAACGAAAAATCCAATATTTAAAAATAGTATCAAGAATAACTGGAAAAGTGGAAACAAGACCAGATATAATTTGATCATTATAACCAAATCCAAAATCTTTGTACACAGAACCAATCATTAGTTCCCAGCCGTGGGTTGAATGAAATCCGATACATAAATCGGTTAATAAAAGAATCGAAAAAGCTTTTACTGTATCACTTAAGTTATATAGAAATTCTTGAGCCCAACAGTTAAGAATAACAAGTTCTTCATTACCTAAAACCGAATAACCACTTAGAATAACAAAACAGATTATATTTGTCGAGAAGTGTAAAATTGTATGGATACGATCCTCGTTGTGTATCTTGATTAATTGGATCGTTTCTTTGTGAATTCCTATAAGAAACTTTTGTAGATATGTTTCCGAGTATTCCTTGATCATTTCTTCCAAGAAGAGGATTTCATGTAATTCTATGAACTTTTCTAGAATACTTTTTTCTTGAATATCATTCAAAAAAATTTCGGATTGGCCGCTATTCGCCCAATTAATAATCCAAGATTCCATACTTTTAGTAAATGAGAGAGAAATCCACCAGGGCAGAAATACTATAGATGCAAGATACAAAAGAGGAGTGAATGCTTTCTTTTTTGCCATTTTTCGCCTGTTAATTTTTAATTAACCCACTCCATTTGTCGACTTTATATGATCAAATCTTTCTTTCAAACATGAGTTGTAGACAAGGCATCAAACCTATGAATCTATTTGATTTGTGATTTTGTTTTGAATCTAGAAAGAATATAGAAATAGACTAAGACTCCACTTCGAATTCGACTGAAGAAATAATACAAAATAGTGTTCCCAAATATCTCAATTCATCAAATTCCAAACAAGTGTCTCCTTTCAATGAATGGCCGAAAGAAGTACTTTAAGGAATGAATATTATTGAGATTTTGAGACGAAAGAACCCCTTATTCTATCAAAATATCCAATATTTCAAAAAAATTCCAACGATTCGCCATAGTCAAGAATAATTGAGAGAAATATATTGTGATGGTCAAAAAAATGCGCGACAAAACAAGACAAAAAAGGCCAGTTATCATTATTAAGAAAACCCATTATTGGGTAGTAAAGAACACAAACGAAAAGGATAAAAGGTCGATTGAAAAAAAAGAATTTACAAGATATGGTTTATCTGCATATGTTTATCTCCATCTAAAGTATCACTTAGTTATAGAAAAAACAGGATTCTTGCGTTTTTTTCCTCCTGCTGAGAAAAAAGCATTCGTTCTTCAGCCCAGTTCTTTTTCTCAAAATCAAAATACTTCAATTGGTACGCGCAAGAAATAGGCCAATTCCGCGGCTTTTTGTTCAATTTCTCGTGGAGTCAAATTCTCATCAGTACGAGTCAACGGAACAGCCCCCCGGCCTCTGATATCCATATAAAGAACAGGACGAGCATAAATACCCTCTTTAACTTCTATTCGAACGGATTGAATATCTTTTATACGGAATCGGAGGAATATGCGACGATTTTTTCCAGGAAATCCCCAACGAAAAATACACACTATTCCTTCCTTTCTATCGAATCGATCATAACCACTACCTACATTCCAGGAGATTGTGCACCACAAATAGGAACTAATAAAGAGACCCGCGATCCCGTAGAAAGACATCACGATCCCCTGTGGAAAAAAAATGATTTGCTGAGACGGGACAAAAGATATCAAATTTCTACCAAGAAAACTCGAAGTTCCAACCAACAAGAATCCTAATGAACCTAAAAAAACGATAAGGGCCCAGCAAAAATTACTTAGTTTTCTAGATCCCGTTATAAGTTCTATCCATATATGTTCTGATCGCCAACTCATACTTCATCCGATTGCATTTTTTTGAAATTGAGAGAATACCCCAAATGATTTTGACTTTACTTTTTTTGTTTCTGAATGCACTTTCATTAACTAGCACTAGTTTGGTGTGAACTAGCACTAGTTTAATGGGAACTTTAAGGGGTAATTCATCAAATTTGTTTAGATCTAAAATAATAACATACCCCTCGTATAATCCCAATATACATATTGATATACATATAGCATATAGATCGGCCCACTTTACATTTTAGGCATCCGGCGATCCTGATCTATTTGAAACCGGCTAGAATTCAGTTACCTATAGATTATTAGATTATTTTCGGCAGGCATAAGAGCTTTTTCCTTTATGTTCGGCAGAAATCACATGTTCTACCATATTTTATTTTCCGAAATAAATATCTATGTTATGCTACAAGTCTAATTTTCAAAAAAAAAACGAATGAGATTGGGTCCTCTCAGATCTAAACAATCTTGTTTTTTTGAACATGAAGAAATAAAGAAGCCATTGCAATTGCCGGAAATACTAGGCCTACTAAAGGCACAAAAATAGAGGGAAAATTGAAAGTTGTCATAAAATGGGGTACCTCGATTTATTATTTGTACCTGTTCTTATTTTTTTTAATATCATATTTTATATTTATACTAATTATAATTAATAATTGTAATTATTTTGAATTCGTAGTTATTCGTAGTTATTATTAATTAATTCAATTTGAATTAATTCAATTTGACAATTTTTTATTAAAGATATAAGTATCTAAGTGAGTATATAGAAGAAGGAAAAAGTCCACGGAATGTAGAACTAAATAAATGGACTTATTCATCTATCTACATGAAAGATACATATGATAATCCATTTTCTTTTTCTTCGTTTCTTTGTGTTTTGTTCTTGTCTTCGAATTTAATAAAGAAAGAGTTATTCGAAACTTTTTATTTTGATTCTTTCTACAATTAGATCTTAGGTCGCTAAAGAAAACTTCCTTTTTAGTTACTTTGATTCCGATAAGCTAAGATTCGGATAAGCTAACTACTTGTTTGCTACAAATAAAAAAATGGAACTTAGTACACTCTACTTGAGTGAATTGGAATTCAAAGGAAAGAAGGCGTGGAGCTTAAATAACTCACTCAGAATGCTTTTCAAAAGATTACGCGGTACGATTAGGTCGAATAAGCCCTTCTGGAATAAATATTCAGCCGCTTGTGAACCTTCGGGTACTGTTTTATTCAATGTTTGTTCAATTACTCTTTTACCCGCAAATGCAATGTAGGAATTTGGTTCGGCAATAATAATATCTCCCAACATACCAAAACTAGCTGTTACCCCACCAGTAGTAGGAGATGTAAGGATTGATACATAGAATAACTTTTTATTTGATTGATAATTATATAAAGCAGACGATATTTTAGCCATTTGCATCAGGCTCAAACTCCCTTCTTGCATGCGCGCTCCCCCCGAAGCGCACACTATAATAAGGGGCAAAAATCGATTGGTAGCGTATTCAATCAAACGGGTGATTTTCTCCCCGACTACGGATCCCATACTACCCCCCATAAACTGAAAATCCATAACCCCAATTGCTACGGGAATACCATTTAGTTGACCTATGCCTGTTTGAACAGCCTCAGTTAATCCTGTCTTTCTTTGATAAGAATCAATCCGATCTTTATAAGGCTCCTCCTCCGAATGAAATCCAATGGGATCCAGAGAGACCATGTCTTCATCCATAGGGTCCCAAGTACCGGGATCGATCGAAACTTCGATTCTTTCTGAACTACTCATTTTCAAATGGTATCCACACTGTTCACAAATATTCATTTTTGATTTCAAAAATTTCTTATAATTTAATCCATAACAATTTTCGCATTGAACCCACAAATGCCTGTATTTTTGAGTTGCATCGAGATCACTAGACCTTTCTCTTAGAGTTAAATCACTACTCTTAGCGCGGGTTCGCATACCGGATCCCCCACCTTCACTACTAGTTTTACGTTTATCAAAAACGCACCTAGAAATGTAACCGTCACTACTATCACTTACAATGGACGTATCCATACAGATTTGAAACTGAAGATAACCGTCAATGCAACTAGTAATGTGATTATTCCAACTAGATTGAGTATCATACATGTAACGATTGTATAAGGAATCTTCATTCGGAGATCCGTTATTCATATAACTAGAATTGCGATAACTAGAAAAATCACTTTCTAGTTCACTCAGAAAAGAATGATCGCTGTCAATCTCAAAAATATGATTTTCTATATCAAAATAGATAGAATAACTATCTCCATTACTATCCCTAACTAAAAAAGTATCATCGGAGATGAAATTCC